GGGTCATCTCATAAAAGGTAGTGTAATAAAGCATCAATATTCAAAATTCATCCATATATGGATGAATATATTCCTAGAATAAACGAATCCAGAGCCGCGAATCAAGAAAACTGAGAAGGTTGATTCAAAGAAAATAAATAAGAAAATCTTATTAAAATCAAATCTTATTAATTTATTATATTATATAGAGGCTCCATTGTAGAATTCAGACCTAACCATAAATCGAAAAGCGATGGGAACGATGGAACCTGCGAATACCTAAGATTATTTTTAAATTAAAAACAAATCTTAATGATTCATTAGGTGGGATGGCGGAAGGAACTAAGAACCAATTCATCGTTTTTTTAAGAGTTGTGGATTAACCCTACATAACATCTGAAATTAATAATGAAAGAGTAAATATTCGCCCGCGAATATTTGGATTTTTTGGAATCCGATATGATAATAAAAAGACAAATCGAGATTTGTTAGAACCTTATACCAAAACAACAAACATTGTTTAGTTAGATACGGATAGCAAAAAAGGTCTATAAGAATACATATTTCGTTATATATCAAAGCAAGATATACAAATTTCTAATAGATCAATAGATTCTATGAAATGTCAAAAAATTCCGCGATTGTATTATATTTTTTATTAAACATATGTATCTTATTGTATATTGTATATTATTTTATCGGTTCAATATTTTTGAATCGATTCATTCGCGAGGAGCCGTATGAGGTGAAAATCTCATGTACGGTTCTGTAATAGAGATGGAATTTAGAAATAACCATCAACTATAACCCCAAAAGAACCAGATTCCGTAAACAACATCGAGGGAGAATGAAAGGAAGAGCCTATCGAGGTAATAATATTTGCTTCGGAAAATATGCTCTTCAGGCACTTGAGCCCGCTTGGATCACATCTAGACAAATAGAAGCGGGGCGGCGGGCAATGTCACGAAATGTCCGTCGGGGTGGACAAATATGGGTACGCATATTTCCAGATAAACCTGTTACAGTAAGACCTACCGAAACGCGTATGGGTTCGGGAAAAGGCTCTCCCGAATATTGGGTAGCTGTCGTTAAACCCGGCAAAATACTTTATGAAATGGGCGGGGTCCCTGAAAATATAGCTAGAAAGGCTATTTCAATAGCAGCAGCAAAAATGCCGATACGAACTCAATTCATTCTTTCAGAATAATCATTCGAACGAAAGAGGTCTTGCGTATGAAAAAAATTGCAATTGTGGGTTTCTTTTTTTTTTTTGAACACAGAATATTTTTTTTATTTCAACTTTTTGACTGAAAGATAAAAAAAATGATATGATTCAACCTCAAACCCATTTAAATGTAGCCGATAATAGCGGAGCCCGCGAATTGATGTGTATTCGAATCATAGGGGCTAGTAATCGACGGTATGCTTATATTGGTGACATTGTTGTTGCTGTAATCAAAAAAGCAGTACCAAATACGCCTGTAGAAAGATCCGAAGTGATCAGAGCTGTAATTGTACGTACTTGTAAAGAACTAAAACGTAGTAACGGTATAATAATACAGTATGATGATAATGCTGCGGTTCTAATTGATAAAGAAGGAAATCCAAAAGGAAGTCGAATTTTTTGCGCAATCGCCCGAGAATTGCGACAGTTCAATTTCACTAAAATAGTTTCATTAGCACCTGAGGTATTATAATACAAGATCGTGATATGGATATTTCATTTATGAATTTGAATGAAATAAATGAAATAGATTCATTAATCTATTATATCTCTCATATATAACTTGTGTACTTGTGTAATGATGATTCTATATTATCAATATGAAATGATTCTTTATATTCAGATTATATCTTATAAATAAGAGATCTTATAAATATTCAAAGTAGATAGATATATATTTAGAATTAGAAAGTATATATATCTATTTCGAACTAATTCGAAGTATATATATTATTAGTAAGTATTAGAAGTAGTAAGTCAGTATCTTCTTTAAGATTTTTTAATTCATATTTCAAAAAAAAATACAAAATAAATAAAATAATAATAGAAAAAAAAAAAAAAAGAAAAAGGAATGAAATAGATATTCATTAAATAGATATATATATTAGATATATATTCAAATATTCAAAATTCGAATTCTGAATTCTATGTTCTATAAAAAAAAATAGAATTCAGAATTCGAATTCCATATGAGATTAGATATAGTTTATAAGAATTCATTAGTTCATTTTCTAATATTCTATTTTTTTAGTTTTTTTTAGAGTAGTCTATATATATATTTACATTATCCTATTAAAATATTCTTTTAGAATACTATTTTCTATATTTATCCTCCTATTAGAATACTATTTTCTATCTATAGAGTATTATTATATTCTCATATTCAATATTAGATATTTGTTTGAATCAAAAATCGAAAAATGGGAGCACGTTGATTATATTGAAAGTAAGGAGCAACAATCATTTTAATTTATCGTGGGTAAAGATACCATCGCTGATGTAATAACCTTGATACGCAATGCTGACATGAATAGAAAAAGAACAGTTCAAATACCACTTACTAATATCACCGAAACCATTGTGAAAATACTTTTACGAGAGGGTTTTGTTGAAAACGTCAGAAAACATCGGGAAAGCAACAAATACTTTTTAGTTTTAACTTTACGATATAGAAGAAATAGGAAAGGATCATATAAAACTTTTTTAAATTTAAAACGGATCAGTACACCTGGTCTACGAATCTATTCTAACTATCAACGAATTCCTAGAATTTTAGGAGGGATGGGAATTGTAATTCTTTCTACTTCTAGAGGTATAATGACAGATCGAGAAGCTCGATTACAAAGAATCGGAGGAGAAGTTTTATGTTATATATGGTAAAGAATCGGCTTTTTACATTTGTCAAGAAAGGACGTTCTATGTCAAAGAAATTGTTTCAATGGTTTCAATTTTTCTATCATTTGATACGGTTACTCTTATTATTATTATTATATTTTTTAGTATTCTACCTTGTCTATCAAGTATATCAATTGAGAAGTTTTATCTTAGATATGGGAAAGAATCGGCGGGCGGAGTAGTTTGAGATAAATCTTAGTTTCATTTTCAATTTGAGAAATTATTAGTTAAATAAAAAGGAGGTTGGGTTTGATGGCCCACAACAAATTGTTTCAATTGTTGCATAAATGGATGTCCCATAAATTGTTCCATAAATTGCTACGTTTGAGAAGGTTTATCTTAGATAGATTTAATGGAATATATTTCATTATATATTATCTTTAATCTATCTGATCATCTTTATTTATCTTTTTATATGGTAATATATATCTAGATTTTTCTGATATCCGATCTAGGTTTCTAGATCGGATATCAGAAAAATCTAGAATGAAAAGAAGATTCTAGGCTCTGTTTCCAACAAAATTCGACGTACTCTTCTTTCTCTTGACCATTTTAGACTGGTAAAGTACAAAGTGGAAGTCTAAGTCACTTCATGTAATTAGACTATTTTTTAACTTCAACATTTTTTTTAGGAGACACAATTAGAAGTTAAAAATGTAAGGAAACCCTAGTTTCTTCCAATAAATAGATTCGGCATTAAGTTAAGGAATGAGAAATATGAAAATAGGAGCCTCTGTTCGTAAAATTTGTGAAAAATGTCGATTGATCCGCAGGCGAGGTCGCATTATAGTAATTTGTTCTAATCCAAGACATAAACAAAGACAAGGATAATATTTTCACAAAAATTAGAAAATAGTAAAGAATCCGTTTTTGACAGGAAATGGACATATCCATATATTATATTTATATTTCGGACTTCTATTTTTTAAAATACTAAAATATGGCAAAACCTAGACCAAAAATTGGTTCACGTAAAAATGTACGTATTGGTTCGCGTAAGCATCCTCGTCAAATACCAAAGGGAGTTATTTATGTTCAAGCTAGTTTCAACAATACCATTGTGACTGTTACAGATGTACGGGGTCGGGTGATTTCTTGGTCCTCTGCCGGTTCGTGTGGATTCAAAGGTAGACGAAGGGGGACACCATTTGCCGCTGAAACCGCAGCAGGAAACGCTACTCGAACAGTAGTGGATCAAGGCATGCAACGAGCAGAAGTCATGATAAAAGGTCCAGGTCTCGGAAGAGATGCAGCATTAAGAGCTATTTATCAAAGTGGTATACGATTAAGGTTGATACGGGATGTAACTCCTATACCACATAATGGATGTAGGTCTCCTAAAAAAAGACGTGTGTAAAACTAAAAAAAAAACATTGAAAGAAAGAGATTTCAAGAGAAATAAACAATTAATTCAAGAGTTTGAGAAAAATATATTACTATGATTCGAGAAAAAGTAAAAGTATCTACTCGGACACTACAGTGGAAGTGTGTTGAATCAAGAGTAGACAGTAAGCGTCTTTATTATGGACGCTTTATTCTGTCTCCACTTATGAAAGGCCAAGCTGATACAATAGGCATTGCAATGCGAAGAATTTTGCTCGGAGAAATTGAGGGAACATGTATCACACGTGCAAAATTTGAGAAAATACCACATGAATATTCTACCATAGTAGGTATTCAAGAATCAATACATGAAATTTTAATGAATTTGAAAGAAATTGTATTGAGAAGTAATCTGTATGGAACTCGGGACGCATCTATTTGTTTCAAAGGTCCTGGATATGTAACTGCTCAAGACATTATTTTACCACCTTCGGTCGAAATCGTTGATAATACACAACATATAGCTAACCTAACAGAACCCATAAATTTGTGTATTGAATTAAAAATGGAGAGGAATCGGGGATATCGTATAAAAACACTAAACAACATTCCAGACGGAAGTTATACTATAGATGCTGTATTCATGCCTGTTCGAAATGCAAATCATAGTATTCATTCTTATGTCAATGGGAATGAAAAACAAGAGATACTCTTTCTCGAAATATGGACAAATGGAAGTTTAACTCCTAAGGAAGCACTTTTTGAAGCCTCCAGGAATTTGATTGATTTATTTATTCCT